GAAGTATTCGCTTCTTACCAAATCCAGGATTTGTTTTGTCCGAGTATCTTTAGGATTTATGTCCGCCTGGATTTCAGAAAGCGAAATTACGATCTACCTATCTATTTCAATGTTTTCTCGTCTGACAAAAAAAAACGAAATTTTAATCGTAAATTTTGGCGGATTTTGGATATGATAGCGAAGATCAAAATCATGGAAGTGGAATTAAATAGAAAAGAAGTATATAAACTTGATAAATTCTTTCCAAGGAAAATATCTCAAATTCTTGAGAAAAATTCTCTAAAAACCCTAGAGGACCTCATAAATTGTGATTTATATCGTTTAATCAAATTCTCTGGAGAAGATATCTATGATTTTCTTAGTGGATTCGAGGGCCTTTTTTCTCATCTTTATTGTTTGAGCAAAGCGGGTTCTAGTTCCGCAAAAGAATCTCTGATAAAAACATCCTTTGAATACACTCTAGTAGAAAAGATTGCGCGTTTGAAGAAGATGGAAAGTGTCTTCGAATTCTATAGTTTTGAAATTACTGAGATTTTTGGACGGGATGTATCCAGGCTTCTTAAAGAAGCCGGATTAAACACCCTAAAGGATCTTATATATTTTGACAATCTATATAATCGAATCTCACTGTTTCCTCAAAAACACAGACAACAATTCAATCGCGAATTCTCTAAAATATATTATTCTTTTTGTTTTTTAAAAGAAACGATTTAAAAGTAGTAAAGAAAAGGTTTGTAGCTAAGCATTTATCGGAAACATTTGAAAAAATCAAAAAGGGGGAGGAGAGAGAAATAATAGTCACTTGGTCTCGAGCATCAACTATTATACCCTCAATGGTTGGCCATACAATAATGAAACTTTTAAATTTTTCGAAATACTAAAAAAAGTGAAATAGAACCTATGACCAATAAACATGAATGGAAATCTGTTTCCTTTATCCGCCAAAGTCGTAGTTTACATTATGGTCGTTTCATGCTATCGTCGCTTAAGGAAGGTCAGGCTAATATATTAGGTACTACCATACGAAGAGTTCTACTTGCAGAAATAAAAGGAACACGTATAACACATGCTACATTTCAATTGAAAGAAAAACAAGAAAAATCTTTTCATCAATATAGTACTATACCTGGTATAAGAGAATCTGTACATGAAATATTACAAAATCTCAAAACAATTGTCTTGAAAAGCCCCACCAATCAAGTTATCAAAGCATCGATATCGATTTCGGAGAGTGGTCCAATGCTTTTTACTGCCAAAAATATAAACCTACCGGATTTTGTTCACATAGTCAACGAAGACCAACCTATTGCGTATATAACAGGACCAATAGATTTATCAATTGAATTGATATTAGAACGAGATAGAGGGTATCACCCTCGACACTTAGATACTGCTTCGAAGATTAGAAATAATAGGGGAATTAATGGATTTGAAAGTAGAAGTTTCAATGGAAATGTAAAAAGAAGTGTCGTCAATGACAATGTCAAATATGGCGATTATAGCGATGAAAATTGCAGTTTTACTTTTCCCATAGATAGCACATTTACTCCTGTGCTACAGGTCAATTATACGTATCATGCGAATAAACAGTATTATGATCCGCTTAAAAAAAAAATTGACTCCGAGGAAATACTATTTCTCGAGATATGCACGAATGGAAGTTTGACTCCTGCAGAAGCACTTCGTGAAGCTTGTCTTCATTTGATTGATTTTTTTCAAATTTTGCCCCTCTTATGAAGAAGAAAATCTCTTTTTGAGAGAAAGGGATGAAAAGCATTTCTTTTTGATATTTCAACAAATTTTTCAGAAATATCTGCGTATGGATATACAAAAGTTATGGTCTAATATAAAACAAATACTTATTAACACTCCATATTTTTTTGCAAAAAAAGGACATATGACGAATAAAATATCTTTCATAACGGAGGAATCAAATAAGATGAAACAAGATAAATTCAAAAAGATGATTACAAGTGGAGAGCAAATGGAAGAGAAACGAAAAAATATCGAGAAAGAATTACTTGAAGAAGAACTAGATTTAGATCAAGAGGAACTGGATAAAATGAATGAAGATAAACTCGATTCAGATGAAGAGGAATTGAACAAATTGATTGGAAAGAAATATACTCGAAACGAAATAGAGCAACTATTTCTTCTCGCAGAAATAGAAACAAAAGCAGAAATAGAAGAAAAAGAAAAAAACCTTGCTTATGATGAAGATGCTAATCAAAATTCAAAAAAATCAATAAAATCAGAAGAATCAACAGAATCTGAAGAATCACAAGAATCAGAAGAATCAACAGAATCTGAAGAATCACAAGAATCAGAAGAATCAACAAAATATGAAGAATCAGAAGAATCAACAGAATCTGAAGAATCACAAGAATCAGAAGAATCAACAGAATCTGAAGAATCACAAGAATCAGAAGAATCAACAAAATATGAAGAATCAGAAGAATCAACAGAATCTGAGGAATCGCAAGAATCAGAAGAATCAACAGAATCTGAAGAAGATATACCTTACATGGATAAGGTCGATTCTTATCAAAGAAAAACAGGTTTGACTGACGCTGTTCAAACAGGAATAGGTCAACTCGACGGTATCCCTGTAGCACTTGCGGTTATGGATTTTGAGTTTATCGGAGGAAGTATGGGATCGGTAGTGGGTGAAAAAATAACCCGTCTAATTCAATATGCTACGAGAAAATCCTTACCTCTCATCATTTGTTGTGCTTCTGGAGGAGCTCGTATGCAAGAAGGAAGTTTCAGCTTAATGCAGATGGGTAAAATATCTTCGACTTTATTGAATTTTCAATTCCATGAAAACTTATTTTTAGTGTCACTTCTGACATCGCCTACAACAGGTGGTGTCACAGCCAGTTTTGGAATGCTTGGCGATATAATTATTGGTGAACCAGATGCAACCATTGCATTTGCAGGTAAAAGAGTGATTGAAGAAGTAATGAAGATCGAAGTACCCGAGGGTGTACAGGAAGCTGAATACTTATTGGAAAAGGGCTCTTTGGATTCAATTGTACCGCGTAATCTTTTCAAAGGTGTTCTTAGTGAATTATTGGCGTTCCACGGTATCAAATCAAATAGAGGAGGTGTATGAAAAAAGACCTATTTAGTCTATTATGTTCATTTCTATTCGGTTTATGGAATCATTTTGTTATATTTTTTATTATGTTTTGCTCATTTTGGTTTGATCCACGATTTTATATCGTGGAATTTGATTCTTTCACGAACAATTTCGAATTGTACATATTTTTCTATGTGTTCTATAAATTCGTGATAGAGATTTTTCTCTATTTTATAGGATGCATTTTGAAAATGTTCAAATTTCGAAATATTCATTTCGAAAACCAAATTGACCAATATGCTAAGCTCATTCACGGGCTTATGCTAACCTATACATTAATGTCCATTAACGAAGATGAGTTAATGGAATTAATGTATAGCGGTTTTTTTGTATTTCGATTCATTTTTTTGAATTGGAAATCTCGATTTCATATGGATTTCCAATTCAAAGTCTTTTATCGCAGATTTTTGATTATCTTGATTATAATATTGATTTTCAAGATAATCAAAAACTTTTTTGATAAGTGAGAAAATCCGTTTGAAATGAACTCTGATATGATAAATAATAAGATTTCGAGTATTTTTATATCCCTAAAACTAATAAATTAAGACTCATCTGTCTGGAAAAAAGAATGATTCTTTCTTTTAATGGGTCTTCTCCTTTTCTTTCTTTGACACTTTCTTTATTTTCATATGAGTCATTGATACCGGATCAGTTCTTCTTATTAATCCCTTTCGTTCTTATTTTTGCTGGATATCTCGCTTGTTTCAACCTTAGTTCATATGCTACTGTTGAAGCATGAATTGAAATCTTAGATCAAAGCACTATGTATGGATGATATAAACTGCCTAAACAAGACATGAATAAAGGAACTATTCATTATACTTTCCGCGGTTCCATTTCTACCGCGGGCCTTACGCAATCGATCGGATCATATAGATATCCCTTCAACACAACATAGGTCATCGAAAGGATCTAGGACAACTCACCAAAGCACGAAAGCCAGGATAGAAAATTGATTCCTTTTTCAAGAGTGCATAACCGCATGGATAAGCTTACAATAACCCGTCAATTTTGGATCCAATTAGGGATTTTCCTTGGGAGGTATCGGGAAGAGATTGAAATGTAATAATATAGATTCATAGGTTCTCTATTGATTCTATATGGGATAGAAGAAGAAAAATCGAAATGAAATCAAGAATCCAGGAAAAAAGGAAATCAAAAAATAAGTAGAAGATAGAAAGGATTCAAAATGAATAAATTGATTCTGACCTCGATACTTAAGAAATTGGGTAAGCTAAACCCAACCGATAATATGGGATTTTATCCCGTCTGAGTTCTGATAAGAAATCATCTTATATCGTATATTAGAATTCACTTTGTCTTATTTTCTAATAAAAAAAGGAGACTCGTATGGACCAAGTTTGGCTTTTCCCACAAAAACAAAGGGATAACTATCTACGCCCTTTGCCTCACAATTTTATTTCAGTGTACGAACGACTGTATCGGGAGCGCACAGTTATTTTAGCGGCCCAGAGTAACTATAGACGTCAAATGTGGCAAACAGTGCCGTCGCTGCTAGAGCTTTACGATTCGAAAAGTAAAGATCCGATTAGAGTTTTTATAGACGCCCCTTCTTTAGGGGCACAGGAATCCTTAGTTCTTTCTAAAATACTTCAAGTGAGCCCGGTTGAAGTATATACAACTCTGATAGGTCCTGTGGGATTAGGACCCGCTTTGATTCTCGCGGGAGGAACACAGGGGAAACGAGTTGCATTCCCGAACTCTAAGATTTCTTTTGACACTACTGGCCTACCACTAGATACTGCTTCAATTGATCCAAGTTGTGGTAATTATTTTTCTGTGCTTTATAAAAAACTACAAGACCGACGCGAACTTGTTCGTAGATTTCTTAGTATTTGTGCAGAAAGGTCAAGCTCATCGGAATATGAGCTACTCTCCACTATGGAAAGTAAGTCCTTTTTATCACCCAGGGAAGCTATCAATTTTGGTATTATCGATGACGTAGTGAATATAAGGGAAGATAACGAAAATAGGATCTTAGACACTTTTAATCCTGGTTGTGCTTATTCTAATAATCCCTATGACAGTCGATTTTACCTTTTTTGATCTCGATACTTAAGAAATTGGGTAAGCTAAACCCAACCGATAATATGGGATTTTATCCCGTCTGAGTTCTGATAAGAAATCATCTTATATCGTATATTAGAATTCACTTTGTCTTATTTTCTAATAAAAAAAGGAGACTCGTATGGAACAAGTTCAAGTTAGAAATAGCAGCTTTTCAGATAAGTTTTATTATTCCGTAATAGTACGTACATGTTTTCAAAAAGACAATTATGATTCTTTGATTCGTTTTTTTCTTTTATGTTCATACAGCGATTTCTATATATATAACCTAGATCAAGAAAATAACCCACCCGTTCATCCCAAAATTTTTGAATTGATGATAGGATATCCTATTTTAATTAAAGCATTTATAGTTTTAAGATTTAAAATCCACGAAAAGGACAAACTTCACAATTTAGTAATAAAATATATAAAAAAGGATTTTTCTATTGCTCAGAGTGCTTATGATAATAGAAATTCAGAATACCAACAAAATCTTAAGCCAGAGGAGCCAGAGGAGCCAGAGGAACCAGAGGAGCCAGTTGATCCAAAGGATGTATTTGCGCCATTCGGTCATTTATGGACTTTTTGTAAAAATTGTGAGACATCCATTTACAAACAATATGCGCAAAAAAACAAATATATTTGTCAACATTGTGGATCTCATTTACAAATGGAGAGTTTCGATCGAATCGAATCTTTTATTGATGCGGGTACTTGGGATTCTATGGATGAGAATATGGTTTCTACTGATCCCTATGAGATTCTTAGAAAAAACATTGCGTCTGCTTCTGAAGATTCTTCAGAAGAATCTTCTGAAGATTCTTCTGAATTTGAAGCAATATATAATATGGGAGGGCCGTATGAAAAATGACCGCTTTATTTTGAGGATCGTCAAAAATATGATAAAATCAATCCAATCTCAAGATATGAGATTGATTTTAAGAATATCGGTGTATATTTGTATAGGAATAATATTATTAATTATCTTAATAAAGATAATTAATAATATTATTATTAGATTGAAACCGGTATTTTTGATAATTCAATGGATGATTTCTATTATTCTCTTTATCTTAAAATGGATATTTTATTTAATCTTTTTTATCTTAAATATCATTTTTTCGATAATAAATTTCATTATAAAAGTTATTCTAAATATTCTGAAAAAACTTTTTAGATAAAGAGATGATCCATAGATTGAATTATCAAAAATACACATGCTACATTTCAATTGAAAGAAAAACAAGAAAAATCTTTTCATCAATATAGTACCATATCTGGTATAAGAGAATCTGTAGATAAAATATTACAAATGCAGGTAAAAGAGTGATTGAAGAGATCTATCTCCTTCTATCCAAATCAAATTCTCCATTTGATTTGGATAGAATAAGAAAGTAGTATATGAATCAATCCAAGTTTTTGTGTATACTAGATTCAAATAACTGGCATAATTCTGATTTTTTGATTTTTCCTGATCGGAAAAATCATCCATGAAAAAGAAAGAAAAAAGATAGAAAAATTTGGTTTTTTATGGTCAAAAATTCATTCACTCCTATTATTCCACAAGAAGAAAATAAGGGTTCTGTTGAATTTCAAGTATTCAGTTTCACCAATAAGATACAGAGGCTTACTTCCCATTTAGAATTGCACAAAAAAGATTTTTTATCGGAAAGGGGTCTACGAAAAATTCTGGGAAAACGTCAACGGTTGCTGGCTTATTTGTCAAAGAAAAATCGAGTACGTTATAATAAATTAATTGATCAGTTGAATATTCGAGAGCCACAAACTCGTTAATTTCATTGTTTGAATTTTTTTTAGTAGTATTCGATTTTTCATTTTGATGAGCCTCACTTTGAGGAATTCATGGAATAATGAATTCAGGAAGAAAAGATATGACTGTACCGGTTACAAGAAAAGATCTCATGATAGTCAATATGGGTCCTCACCACCCATCCATGCATGGTGTTCTTCGACTGATCCTTACTCTCGATGGTGAAGATGTTATTGATTGTGAACCCATATTGGGCTATTTACACAGAGGAATGGAAAAAATAGCGGAAAACCGAACAATTATACAATATCTACCTTATGTAACACGGTGGGATTATTTAGCTACTATGTTCACAGAGGCAATAACGGTAAATGCACCAGAAAAATTGGAAAATGTTCAAGTACCTCAAAGAGCTAGCTATATCCGAGTTATTATGCTGGAATTGAGCCGTATAGCTTCTCATTTGTTATGGCTTGGACCTTTTATGGCCGATATCGGTGCACAGACTCCTTTCTTCTATATTTTCAGAGAGAGAGAATTGATATACAATCTATTCGAAACCGCCACAGGTATGCGAATGATGCATAATTATTTCCGCATCGGGGGGGTAGCTGCTGATCTACCTTATGGATGGATAGAGAAATGTTTCGATTTCTGCGATTATTTCTTAACAGGAGTTGTTGAATATCAAAAACTGATTACACGGAATCCCATTTTTTTGGAACGAGTGGAAGGAGTGGGCATTATTCGTGGAGAAGAAGCAGTAAATTGGGGTTTATCCGGGCCAATGTTACGAGCTTCTGGAATCCAATGGGATCTTCGTAAAGTTGATAATTATGAGTGTTACAATGAATTCGATTGGGAAATCCAATGGCAAAAAGAAGGAGATTCATTAGCTCGTTATTTAGTACGAATCGGTGAAATGAGGGAATCCATAAAAATGATTCAACAGGCTCTAGAGGGAATTCCTGGAGGACCCTATGAGAATTTAGAAGTCCGACGCTTTGATAGAGCAAAGAATTACGAATGGAATGATTTTGCATATAGATTTATAAGTAAAAAACCTTCACCCAATTTTGAATTGTCGAAACAAGAACTTTATGTGAGAGTGGAAGCCCCAAAAGGGGAATTAGGGATTTATTTGATAGGAGATAATAGTGTTTTCCCCTGGAGATGGAAAATTCGTCCACCCGCTTTTATCAATTTGCAAATTCTTCCTCAGCTAGTTAAAAGAATGAAATTGGCTGATATCATGACGATATTAGGTAGTATAGATATCATTATGGGAGAAGTTGATCGTTGAAATGATAATTGATACGACAGAAGTACAAACTATCAATTCTTTCTCTACATTGGGATTTTTCAAAGAAGTCTATGGACTGATATGGATTGTACCTATTTTGACCCTGATATTGGGAATCACAATAGGGGTACTAGTAATTGTTTGGTTAGAAAGAGAAATATCTGCAGCGATCCAACAGCGTATTGGGCCTGAATATGCTGGTCCGATGGGAATTCTTCAAGCTATAGCAGATGGGACTAAATTACTTTTGAAAGAGGATCTCCTCCCATCTCGAGGAGATATTCGTCTGTTTAGTGTTGGACCGTCTATAGCAGTCATATCAGTTCTACTAAGCTATTTAGTAATTCCTTTTGAGTATCGTCTTGTTTTAGCTGATCTCGATATAGGTGTTTTTTTATGGATCGCCATTTCAAGTATTGCTCCTATTGGTCTTCTTATGTCAGGATATGGATCGAATAATAAATATTCCTTTTCAGGTGGTCTACGAGCTGCTGCTCAATCTATTAGTTATGAAATACCATTAACTCTATGTGTATTATCAATATCTCTACGTGTGATTCGTTGGAATATGAACTTTTACCTCTTTTTGTTCTAGAAATCAAAGAACAAAAAGAGGTTCAATGTATTAAATAGATATTCTCATTTTTTTATTCAGCATTCAGGTTGATGAGTTAAACCAGATAGTTATATGAGTGAAACAAAACAGCTTATCCATTTGTAGTAAGAAGAAAAAATCTCATTCCCTGTGTACAAGAATCAAGTTGAAGTAAACATAAGCAGCGTAACCTGTTTACCCCAAGATTCCGATTTTTTGATTAGTCATCATATCTTGAAGCGGGTGCAAACAAAAGATCAACTGTATGGAGTTTCTACTACTTTCTTGTATTTATTACTATACCGGCGATCAATCAAAAGTCAGTGGACAGTTAGGAACACCAAGGTACACAAAAGATTAGTAATCGAGATAATGTAAGGTATCAAAAAAGAGGTTTTTCCACATAAAACGAATCATAATAAGGACTTGAAATTGGTAGAAATGATCAAGTAGTACTTCCCTACGATTCCGATCTAGAGTATGCTCCTATTCACTGATTAAAGAAATGACTATCAAGAACGAATTAATCTTTTATTTTTTTTGAAGTACCCTCCCCTGAGACAGAAGAAGAGGAAAAAAGAAATGGAATGCCATATATGGAATGAATAATAAAAAGAAATCTTTCTTTATTCTTTCTTCCATATTCATACATATACAATTCTTATTATGATTCATGAACTAATGCCTAATTCTTTCTATTTATTGATATAACGAGTATTTTATTGAAAGATTCAGTTATTACCGAACAAAGAGAGATTCTCATTATAAAGGATAAGATCAATTCGGAAGCAACTTTTTGATTATTCCAGCAGACAGAATTCCATTGGTCTTGGGACTCTCCGATGTATCTTTATTCTGTCTACCCCAAAGAAAGATGCCGAAAATACCGAACTAGTCCTTACATTTTTTGTGGCCATAGAGGAGCTGTATGAAGCTGAGGTTTCATGTACGGTTTTGAAATAGCGATAAAAACAGTGATGTTATTTTCGACTATGATTATCTAACAGTTCAAGTACAGTTGATATAGTTGAAGCACAGTCCAAATATGGTTTTTGGGGGTGGAATCTGTGGCGTCAGCCTATAGGCTTTCTAGTTTTTCTAATTTCTTCTCTAGCCGAATGTGAGAGATTGCCCTTTGATTTACCAGAAGCAGAGGAGGAATTAGTAGCAGGTTATCAAACTGAATATTCGGGTATCAAATATGCTCTCTTTTATCTTGCTTCTTACCTAAATCTATTAGTTTCTTCATTATTTGTCACAATTCTTTACTTAGGTGGGTGGAATTTCTCTATTCCGTACATATCTATTCCTGAACTTTTCAGAATAAATAAAATGGTTGGAATTTTTGGAATGACAATTGGTATCTTTATTACATTAGCTAAGGCTTATTTTTTTCTCTTAATTTCTATCACAACAAGATGGACTTTACCTAGGATGAGAATAGACCAGTTATTAAATCTTGGATGGAAATTTCTTTTACCTATTTCTCTAGGTAATCTGTTATTAACAACTTCTTCTCAACTTGTCTCACTATAAATAACAGAATACGATAACAAGATTCTCGATTCATAATCTCTCTCAAACAAGAGAAAGAAACTCCCATTTTCTCATTGATATTTACAATATGTTCCCTATGGTAACTGGGTTCACGAATTATGGTCAACAAACAATACGAGCTGCAAGGTACATTGGTCAAAGTTTCATAATTACCTTATCCCACACAAATCGTTTACCTGTCACTATTCAATATCCTTATGAAAAATCGATCATGTCAGAGCGTTTCCGGGGTCGAATCCACTTTGAATTTGATAAATGTATTGCTTGTGAAGTATGTGTTCGTGTATGCCCGATAGATCTACCCGTTGTTGATTGGAGATTGGAAAGAGATATTAAAAAGAAACAATTGCTTAATTATAGTATTGATTTCGGGGTTTGTATATTTTGCGGTAATTGTGTCGAGTATTGTCCAACAAACTGTTTATCAATGACTGAAGAATATGAACTTTCTACTTATGATCGTCATGAATTGAATTATAATCAAATTGCTTTAGGTCGGTTACCAATCTCCATAATTGGAGATTACACAATTCAAACTGTTATGAATTCGACTCAAACCCAAAGAGACAAAGAGAATTCCTTTGATTCAAGAACGATTACTAATTACTAAGATTTTTTTTGGTTAGTCAGTAACTACAAAGAAAACTAATAACTATTGATTGTCGAAAATATTGAAACTGAGAATCTATTTTTCGTGATGGGATGATTTCGAAATATACAATTTGAACCGCTATTCAAACTAGTCTTTTTTCGGATAAAGATTCTATTTACATTAATCCATATTCCCATTTCATTCTATGACAAATGGATCATAAACTATATTATATACAATAAGAAAAGAGGGTAACCCCTTTTCCTTTCCTGGACCTTTTAGTACGCTCATGATATATTTTAAGTTCTTTGTTTTTTTTTATACATAATGGATTTACCTGGACCAATACATGATATTCTTGTGGTATTTCTGGGATCAGTTCTTGTATTAGGGGGTCTAGGGGTAGTATTACTTACCAATCCAATTTATTCTGCCTTTTCGTTGGGATTGGTTCTTATTTCTATATCTTTATTCTATATTTCATTGAACTCCTATTTTGTAGCTGCCGCACAGCTCCTTATTTATGTCGGAGCCATAAATGTATTGATCTTATTTGCTGTAATGTTCATGAATGGTTCAGAATATTCCAAAGATTCCTATCTTTGGACCATTGGAGATGCGGTTACTTCACTGGTTTGTACAACTATTCTTTTTTCACTAATGACTACTATCCCAGATACATCATGGTACGGGATTCTTTGGACTACAAGATCAAACCAAATTATAGAACAGGACCTCATAAATAACGTTCAACAAATTGGGATTCATTTAGCAACAGATTTTTTTCTTCCCTTTGAACTCATTTCTATAATTCTTTTAGTTTCCTTGATAGGTGCAATTACTATGGCTCGACAATAATAAATACTTAGAACGATTCCAAATTCTTAGAATTCTCAATTATATTATAAATAAAAAAACTCTAAATTTTTGGTCCTTTTTTATTTTTTACCTTATCTTAATCTCTTTTTTCCTTATTTCATTTCCTAAAAAAAGTTAAATTCTATTTTCTATTAAATTTAAACCAGTTAAAAAAAAGTAAAATTCATTATTTGGGAAATTAAAATATCTTTATCCATACTATTTTAATCAATCAAATTTAATCAATCAAAAAAATATTTTATCTTCATTACCTTATTGATATATCTTTATTACCTTATTATTAATAATAAATTATTAAATTTTGAATTTTTATATTTGACTTAAAGTCTTATTGTCTGATTTCTTATTTATTTTTTACATTATTCTTGAACTTAAAATATTTTAATAAAGATTAAGAATTGGTGAATCAAAATTTCAGAAAAGAAAAAAATATCAATTAACAATTAATCTTCTTCATATCTTATGGAACATATATATCAATACGCATGGATAATACCTTTTCTTTCACTTCCAGTTCCGATATCCATAGGGCTTGGACTTTTACTTATTCCGACAGCAATAAAAAATATTCGTCGTATATGGGCTTTTCCAAGTATTTTCTTTTTAATAATAATTATGATATTTTCTTTGAATTTTTCTATTCGACAAATAAATGGGAGTTTGATTTATCAATACCTATGGTCTTGGACCATTAATAAGGATTTTTCCTTAGAATTCGGATATTTGATTGACCCACTTACCTCAATTATGTTAACACTCATTACTACTGTTGGAATCACAGTTCTTATTTATAGTGACAATTATATGTCTCATGATCAAGCATATTTGAGATTTTTTGCTTATTTGAATCTTTTCAATGCTTCTATGTTCGGACTAGTTACAAGTTCAAATTTAATACAAGTTTATATTTTTTGGGAAATAGTCGGAATATGCTCCTATTTGCTAATAGGATTTTGGTTTACACGGCCACTCGCTGCAAATGCCTGTCAAAAAGCTTTTGTAACTAATCGTGTAGGCGATTTTGGTTTATTATTAGGAATTTTAGGTTTTTATTGGATAATTGGTAGTTTCGAATTCCGAGATTTATTTGAAATAACTAATAATTTAATCCAAAAAAATGGACTAAATTCTTTATTGACTACTTTATGTACCTTTTTATTATTTGTTGGTGCAATTGCTAAATCCGCACAATTCCCACTTCATATATGGTTACCTGATGCCATGGAAGGACCCACCCCTGTTTCTGCTCTTATACACGCTGCTACCATGGTAGCAGCAGGGGTTTTTCTTGTAGCTCGACTCTTTCCTCTTCTCTCAATAACATCTAATATAATGCATATTATTTCTTCAATAGGTTTAATAACATTATTCTTAGGAGCTACTTTGGCTCTTGCTCAAATAGACATTAAGAGAAGTTTAGCCTATTCTACAATGTCTCAATTGGGTTACATTATACTAGCTTTAGGTATAGGTTCGTCTCGAACTGCTTTATTTCATTTGATTACCCATGCTTACTCTAAGGCTTTATTGTTTTTAGGATCTGGATCTATTATTCATTCAATGGAACCTGTTGTTGGATATTCACCGTATAAGAATCAAAATATGGTTCTTATGGGTGGTTTAACTAAATATATTCCAATTACAAGAACTGCCTTTTTATTGGGTACACTGTCTCTTTGTGGTATTCCACCCCTTGCCTGTTTCTGGTCTAAAGATGAGATTCTTAGTAATAGTTGGTTGTATTCTCCAATTTTCGGGATAATAACTTACTTCACAACAGGATTAACAGCATTTTATATGTTTCGAGTATATTTACTTACTTTTGATGGATATTTGCGTATTCATTTTCAAGGTTACAGTAGTACTAAAACAAATTTGTTTTATTCAATATCTCTATGGGGTAAAAGTATGTCCAAAAGATCAAACAGCGATAGAAATTTGCCTTTATTAACAATACATAAAAAAGTTTCCTTTTTTTTTAAAGAAAAAAAAAATAACGTAAAAAACAAGATATATTGCTTTAATACTTTATTTACAAATAAATATACTTCTATATATCCTCATGAATTAGATAATACTATGCTCTTTCCTCTTCTCCTATTAGTACTTTTTACTATGTTCATTGGTTCAATAGGAATTTGCTTTGATCCAAGAGGAATAGATCTTGATTTATTATCGAAATGGTTAACTTTATCAAAAGATCCTTTCATTGAAAGTTCAAATCAATGCGTAATTTTCTTTGAATTCTTTCAAAATGTAATCATTTCAGTAAGTATAGCAACTTTTGGATTATGCATAGCATTCACTTTCTATGGATCTCTAAATTCCTTTTTCCCGAATTTATATCTTTTTAATTTTTTTCTTAAAAAAGGTATTAAAAGAAATTTTTTAGACCAAATACAAAATGCAATATATAATTGGTCATATAATCGTGGTTACATAGATATTGTTTATACTAGTGTTTTTACATTGGGTATAAGAAGATTAAGCAAGTTCACTGAATTTTTTGATAGACATATAGTTGATGGGATTCCGAATGGAATTGGTATTACAAGTTTTTTTATAGGAGAAGGAATTAGGTATATAGGAAATGGGAGAGTCTCATCTTATTTATTCTTTTTTTTATCCTTTGTATCTTTGTTTTTTTTAATCTTCTTATTTTTCTCATTAAAACACATTTAATACACATATATTTAAAAATGTTAGAAATTCTTTTATTTCTAATTGAGAAACATATGGAAATTGAAAACATATTAAAACACATATATTCTATAGAAATATAGAAGGAAATCTTCTCTATAGTTCAATAGATAACTAAATATCTTAATAGTTGAGTAATATTAGTATTAGAAAAATATTAGTATTAGAAAAAAATAAAATATATAATTAGAGTTTTATTGAAAGAATTTAATAGTCTTTTCTTTTTACTCAAATTATATATAAATATATTATTTTTAACTTAAAATAAGATTATAAGATTCTCCATTGTTTTTTTTATTATTTTATCCTCCTTTTCTTTGTCTTTCATTTAAATACCTAACAATATAAATGAAAATACATTATTTATTATTTTTTGAAAGTTAGATCAAAAAAATATCGAAGAGTTTTTTCCTCTTAGCTTAGATATTTTATTTATATTAGAAAATAAAAAAAAAATGATATAATGAATAATTCTTAATTCTTTCTTTTGAACAAAAAATGTCTTTCACATAAAAAAAAAAATAAAAAAAACTTCCTTTCAATGGCAGTTCCAAAAAAACGTACTTCTATGTCAAAAAAACGTATTCGTAGAAATATCTGGAGAAAAAAAGCATATTTAACTGTAGTAAAAACCTGTTCTTTAGTAAAATCACTTTCTATTGGAAATTCAAAAAGTTTTATTGAAAAAAAACCAAATAAAAGAACTTTTGGTTTTTACAGAATAGATATAGATTAAAATGCTTAAGATTACACTCTAATTAGAACTAATATACTAATATTTAGTTTTTCCTAAGACGGATATTTTAGAGTTTCTAAGTACTTAATTAATGAATTTTTCACAATAGAAGAAAATTTTTTCTTTTTTCTATTGTGAAAAGTTTAATAGGGCTTCAATCTAAATAAATTGAGATTTCTATATTCCCTATATATTTCTATTTTTATAGAAATTTTTATAATATTTTTATAATAGAGCTATAAATTTTTACCATAAAATTAAAATGATAAAAACTTTGCATTTATTTTTATCATTTCTACTAAGTACTAAGATGTTAAATAATTAATATGAAGAAATAAAAAAATTTTCTTTTTATCATTCTTGATACAGAAAATAAGATAAATACAGAAAAAAATGAAAAATGGTAGTAATATATATATTATGTAAAAGAAGCAGGGTTTTTCTAAATAAATATTGAGGAGTTCCATATACGATGAAACAAATCTTCTTTATTGATTCTCAAGTTTCTTACAACTTTTGAATCTTGACAATTAATCAGGAATTCAATTATTATTGAAAATAAGCCGCCATGGTGAAATTGGTAGACACGCTGCTCTTAGGAAGCAGTACATAACGTATCTCGGTTCGAGTCCGAGTGGCGGCATGACTATATATGTGTTCAAATATATTGAACAATTCTAAATTCAAAATTTATTATCAAAATTTAATAATATAATGTGTGAAATTTATTTATTAAGGTAATGAGAATTCTTTATAATGTGTAAAATTTATTTATTAATGTAATGAGAATTCTTTAATTGATTTTCAAAATTCTTATTTCAATATTGAATTTTTGAATCTTGACAGCTTCTTATGAATTCAACTTGAATTTAAAATTAAATTGCCATGTTTCTTATTAGAATTAGGAGACATGCTGTTCTTAGCAGTGACGAACATATCTAGGTTCGAGTCCGAATATTATTTTGAAATCTTTACAACTTCTCATGATTCAATTAGAATTTAAAATAAGCCGCTATGGTGGGCTAAGGTAGATATTATTGGTATAAACTGCCAATATGTTGGGTTCACACATTGCTGAGTTTGCAAGACAATTTTTTTCAGTGTCTGACCATTGACCACTGCTTAAAAAAAGTAAGGCAGCAGTACGCTCCTCTGAGCAGTGGATTGGAGTATTTATTACTCATTGCTTACTGAGCAGTATCTGCGCCTTCTGCAGTGTGGTACAATGCGTGAACACACTATTGTAAACAGCAGTTAGCTTATTGCTCTTACTACTAGTATTTTATGTATTAATGGTATTTGAGTAAAAGCTTTCTTTGTGGTAAATATTTCAAACCAGCTTCTTAATCGAAATTTGAAACTAATGTCTTGGTTCGAATCCGAGTGGCGGCATGGCTTTATATATGTTAAAATATATTGAGAAATTCTAAATTCAAAATCCTATAAGGAGAATTCTTTTATGATATTTCTAAATATAGAACATATATTAACTCATATATCTTTTTCAATTATTTCAATTGTCATTATAATTAATTTAATTACCTTATTATTTGGCGAAATTGTTGAATTACGTAATTCCTTAGAAAAAGGGATGATTATTATTTTTTTATCTACAACTGAATTATTAATTTTTCGTTGGATTTATTCAGGGTACTTTCCATTAAGTAATTTATATGAGTCTTTAATCTTTCTTTCATGTAGTTTCTGTGTTATTCATATGGTTCCAAAGACTCAGAATCATCAAAATGAGTTAAACACAATAACTACACCAAGTACCATTTTGACTCAAGGTTTTGCCACATCAGGTTTCTTTCTTTCAGCAGAAATGCATAAGTCCACAATATTAGCACCTGCACTACAATCTCAGTGGTTAATGATGCATGTAAGTATGATGTTGTTGAGTTATGGAGCTCTTTTATGCGGATCTTTATTATCAGTTGCTCTTTTAATTCTTACATGTCAGAAAAAGATTAATTTTGAGAAATTACGTCATTCTGTTCCAAAGAGCCAAATTCATTATTGCAAAGAAAAGATAAATATTTTGAAAAAAAACTCCTTTGCTTTATCTCCAAACTATGCTTTATCTCCAAACTATTATAAATATGAATTAATTGAGCGTTTGGATTATTGGAGTTATCGTGTTATTAGTTTCGGATTTATCCTTTTAACCTTAGGTATTCTTTGTGGAGCAGTATGGGCTAATGAAGCTTGGGGATCCTATTGGAATTGGGATCCAAAAGAAACTTGGGCATTTATAACTTGGATTATATTTGCAATTTATTTGCATATTAGAATGAATCAAAATTGGAAAGGTAAAAATTCTGCGTTTATAGCTTCTATTGGATTTCTTATTATTTGGATATCTTACTTTGGTATCAATCTTTTAGGAATAGGTTTACATAGCTACGGTTCATTCAGATTAATATAAAAATTCAATTTTTATATTAAAAAACAGACCAATATCTATAGGAATTAATTTAAGAAAAAAAATAAAAGAAAAAAATATAAAAAAACTTTATACTTTATGTTGAGTTTTTGAGAATTTTTAAAAAAATTCTCAAAAACTCAACATATATGTTATATCTTATTGGATTAGAATTTCATTTATTTTGGAATAAAACAAAAAAATCTTTTATAAAATTTCAATATAAAAATTCTATTTTATTTTTTATTATAGATAGAAGCTTCAATTTTATTCCAAATGAATAAAATACTAATTATGATAATAATTAGATAAGATAGTTTGCACTCTCTCAATGGATAATGATAAAATAAAATCAGGATAAATACCAATTCCTATTATTGGTAAAAAAAGACAGGTTGAAAGAAAGACTTCTCGTGATCCAGAATCCGAATCAAAAAAATTCGAGTTTGAAACATGAAATAACTTATAGCCATAGAACATCTGACGTAATATAGATAAAAAATAAATTGGGGTTAATATTATTCCAACAGCCATTACGAAAGTAGTTATGATTTTTGGTATTAAAAAATATTTTTGACTAATAATAAGTCCCATAAATACTAAAAATTCTGCAATAAAACCGCTCATTCCTGGTAATGCGAGAGAAGCCATCGAAAAACTGCTGAACAAAGCAAATATTTTAGGCATTGAGATAGATATCCCTCCCATTTCTTCAAGATAAAAAAAATGAATTCTATCACAACTCGTCCCTACCAAGAAAAAAAACGCAGCACCAATAAATCCATGAGAAAGCATTTGTAAAATAGCTCCATTTAGTCCTATGTCGGTTATAGAACCAATTCCTATAGCTATAAAACCCATATGAGATACAGAAGAATATGCTATTCTCTTTTTTAAATTGCGTTGACCAAGAGAAGTCGAAGCTCCATAAATAATTTGTATCGTTCCTATTATTACCAACCAAGGAGAAAATATAGAATGAGCATGGGGTAATAATTCCATATTAATCCGAATTAATCCATATGCTCCCATTTTCAATAAAATCCCAGCTAAGAGCATACATGTACTATAATGTGCTTCTCCGTGGGTATCTGGTAACCATGTATGCAAGGGTATAATTGGCAATTTGATAGCATATGCAATAAGAAAGCCGATATAAAATGTGATTTCTAATACGATAGGATATGATTGATTAATTAATCTTTCAAAATCTAGTACTGGTTTATTGGAAGCATACAAACCCATACCTAGAACTCCAGTTAATAAAAAGATAGATCCTCCTGCTGTGTATAAAATGAATTTAGTAGCCGAGTAAAGACGTTTCTTACCCCCCCACATGGATAAAAGTAAGTAAATGGGAATTAATTCTAGTTCCCACATGATAAAGAAAAGTAAAAGGTCTTGAGAAAAAAATAATCCCATTTGACCACTATACATTGCTAACATTAAAAAATAAAACAATTGGCAATTTCGGGTAATTGGCCAAGCTGCTAAACTGGCTAAAGTAGTAATAAAGCCTGTGAATAAAATAAGTTCTATGGAAAGCCCATCGACTCCCAATCTCCACTGGAAATCAAAAACATCTATCCATTTAAGATTTTCTTTAAGTTGGATTAATTTATCATCAAATTGGAAATAAAAAAAAAATACATAAGCTGTTAGAATAAGTTCTAGTAAACATATACATAGAGTATACCATCGATAGATCTTGTTCCCTTTATAAGGAAAAAAGAAAATAAAAGAACCTGCAAATATGGGAAAAACAACAAGTATTGTTAACCAAGGAAAAAAATTCATGAATGATTAAGAGTGAGATACATTTTGACCAGAGAAACCCGTGCTCGAGATTATAGCTTTCATCGAGTACGGGTTTTTTCGGTAAATAGGAATCAAATGATTCAGGTGGAACTTTTTGTAACGTATCAATAAGCTAGAGCCATGCTACGAGTTGTTTCAGGCCCTAGATAAACACGGATACTTAAAAAATCTGTTGGACAGGCAGATTCACATCTTTTACAACCTACACAATCTTCCGTTCTTGGTGCGGAGGCAATTTGTTTGGCTTTACATCCATCCCAAGGTATCATTTCCAATACATCCGTAGGACAAGCTCGCACACATTGAGTACATCCTATACAGGTATCATAAATTTTTACTGAATGTGACATTGAATTTCTAAATTCGAATTTTAAAAATTAAAAATTTTCGATCTGGTCAAAGTAGTAAACGAGTCAGTTATATTCTAGACACCAGATGAAGCAGTGGCTCATTAAAAATTTTTCAATAAATTGAAATAATTTTTATAATGGATTCTACTTAAAAAAAGGCCAAAAGATTGAGAATTTGATCTCAATAACAATAATCGAATTACACGTAAAAAAAAATTCAATTAATAAATTTTTTAAAATAAAGTATTGAAATTAAGCTTTTTTGGATACTTTATCTATTAACTAATTTTTTAAAAAATTTGATTGATTAATACTAGTTGATTTTCTGTTATGATAAATAGATGAAACAATTGCTAATCCAATAGCAGCTTCAGCAGCCGCAATAGCTATAACAAAGATGGATAAAATGTCTCCTTTTAATTGTCGATTATCAAACATATCAGAAAAAATTAAAAGATTTATATTAACGGAATTAAGTACAAGTTCAAGGCACATAAGTGCCCTAACCATGTTTCGACTTGTAATTAATCCATAGAGACCAATAGAGAATAAGTAAACACTCAAAAAAAGCATGTGTTCAAACATCATTAATTGACTCCTTAAATTTATATTTATAATTAATTATAAAAAAAATCAATATTTTGATTTACTATATTTTTATTTACTATATATTGCTATATTGCTATTTATATTACTATTTTCTATTTTAAACTTATTTAGTTTTAGACCAAAAATTTAGAGTTTTTTTATTTATAATATAATTGAGAATTCTAAGAATTTGGAATCGTTCTAAGTATTTATTATTGTCGAGCCATAGTAATTGCACCTATCAAGGAAACTAAAAGAATTATAGAAATGAGTTCAAAGGGAAGAAAAAAATCTGTTGCTAAATGAATCCCAATTTGTTGAACGTTATTTATGAGGTCCTGTTCTATAATTTGGTTTGATCTTGTAGTCCAAAGAATCCCGTACCATGATGTATCTGGGATAGTAGTCATTAGTGAAAAAAGAATAGTTGTACAAACCAGTGAAGTAACCGCATCTCCAATGGTCCAAAGATAGGAATCTTTGGAATATTCTGAACCATTCATGAACATTACAGCAAATAAGATCAATACATTTATGGCTCCGACATAAATAAGGAGCTGTGCGGCAGCTACAAAATAGGAGTTCAATGAAATATAGAATAAAGATATAGAAATAAGAACCAATCCCAACGAAAAGGCAGAATAAATTGGATTGGTAAGTAATACTACCCCTAGACCCCCTAATACAAGAACTGATCCCAGAAATACCACAAGAATATCATGTATTGGTCCAGGTAAATCCATTATGTATAAAAAAAAACAAAGAACTTAAAATATATCATGAGCGTACTAAAAGGTCCAGGAAAGGAAAAGGGGTTACCCTCTTTTCTTATTGTATATAATATAGTTTATGATCCATTTGTCATAGAATGAAATGGGAATATGGATTAATGTAAATAGAATCTTTATCCGAAAAAAGACTAGTTTGAATAGCGGTTCAAATTGTATATTTCGAAATCATCCCATCACGAAAAATAGATTCTCAGTTTCAATATTTTCGACAATCAATAGTTATTAGTTTTCTTTGTAGTTACTGACTAACCAAAAAAAATCTTAGTAATTAGTAATCGTTCTTGAATCAAAGGAATTCTCTTTGTCTCTTTGGGTTTGAGTCGAATTCATAACAGTTTGAATTGTGTAATCTCCAATTATGGAGATTGGTAACCGACCTAAAGCAATTTGATTATAATTCAATTCATGACGATCATAAGTAGAAAGTTCATATTCTTCAGTCATTGATAAACAGTTTGTTGGACAATACTCGACACAATTACCGCAAAATATACAAACCCCGAAATCAATACTATAATTAAGCAATTGTTTCTTTTTAATATCTCTTTCCAATCTCCAATCAACAACGGGTAGATCTATCGGGCATACACGAACACATACTTCACAAGCAATACATTTATCAAATTCAAAGTGGATTCGACCCCGGAAACGCTCTGACATGATCGATTTTTCATAAGGATATTGAATAGTGACAGGTAAACGATTTGTGTGGGATAAGGTAATTATGAAACTTTGACCAATGTACCTTGCAGCTCGTATTGTTTGTTGACCATAATTCGTGAACCCAGTTACCATAGGGAACATATTGTAAATATCAATGAGAAAATGGGAGTTTCTTTCTCTTGTTTGAGAGAGATTATGAATCGAGAATCTTGTTATCGTATTCTGTTATTTATAGTGAGACAAGTTGAGAAGAAGTTGTTAATAACAGATTACCTAGAGAAATAGGTAAAAGAAATTTCCATCCAAGATTTAATAACTGGTCTATTCTCATCCTAGGTAAAGTCCATCTTGTTGTGATAGAAATTAAGAGAAAAAAATAAGCCTTAGCTAATGTAATAAAGATACCAATTGTCATTCCAAAAATTCCAACCATTTTATTTATTCTGAAAAGTTCAGGAATAGATATGTACGGAATAGAGAAATTCCACCCACCTAAGTAAAGAATTGTGACAAATAATGAAGAAACTAATAGATTTAGGTAAGAAGCAAGATAAAAGAGAGCATATTTGATACCCGAATATTCAGTTTGATAACCTGCTACTAATTCCTCCTCTGCTTCTGGTAAATCAAAGGGCAATCTCTCACATTCGGCTAGAGAAGAAATTAGAAAAACTAGAAAGCCTATAGGCTGACGCCACAGATTCCACCCCCAAAAACCATATTTGGACTGTGCTTCAACTATATCAACTGTACTTGAACTGTTAGATAATCATAGTCGAAAATAACATCACTGTTTTTATCGCTATTTCAAAACCGTACATGAAACCTCAGCTTCATACAGCTCCTCTATGGCCACAAAAAATGTAAGGACTAGTTCGGTATTTTCGGCATCTTTCTTTGGGGTAGACAGAATAAAGATACATCGGAGAGTCCCAAGACCAATGGAATTCTGTCTGCTGGAATAATCAAAAAGTTGCTTCCGAATTGATCTTATCCTTTATAATGAGAATCTCTCTTTGTTCGGTAATAACTGAATCTTTCAATAAAATACTCGTTATATCAATAAATAGAAAGAATTAGGCATTAGTTCATGAATCATAATAAGAATTGTATATGTATGAATATGGAAGAAAGAATAAAGAAAGATTTCTTTTTATTATTCATTCCATATATGGCATTCCATTTCTTTTTTCCTCTTCTTCTGTCTCAGGGGAGGGTACTTCAAAAAAAATAAAAGATTAATTCGTTCTTGATAGTCATTTCTTTAATCAGTGAATAGGAGCATACTCTAGATCGGAATCGTAGGGAAGTACTACTTGATCATTTCTACCAATTTCAAGTCCTTATTATGATTCGTTTTATGTGGAAAAACCTCTTTTTTGATACCTTACATTATCTCGATTACTAATCTTTTGTGTACCTTGGTGTTCCTAACTGTCCACTGACTTTTGATTGATCGCCGGTATAGTAATAAATACAAGAAAGTAGTAGAAACTCCATACAGTTGATCTTTTGTTTGCACCCGCTTCAAGATATGATGACTAATCAAAAAATCGGAATCTTGGGGTAAACAGGTTACGCTGCTTATGTTTACTTCAACTTGATTCTTGTACACAGGGAATGAGATTTTTTCTTCTTACTACAAATGGATAAGCTGTTTTGTTTCACTCATATAACTATCTGGTTTAACTCATCAACCTGAATGCTGAATAAAAAAATGAGAATATCTATTTAATACATTGAACCTCTTTTTGTTCTTTGATTTCTAGAACAAAAAGAGGTAAAAGTTCATATTCCAACGAATCACACGTAGAGATATTGATAATACACATAGAGTTAATGGTATTTCATAACTAATAGATTGAGCAGCAGCTCGTAGACCACCTGAAAAGGAATATTTATTATTCGATCCATATCCTGACATAAGAAGACCAATAGGAGCAATACTTGAAATGGCGATCCATAAAAAAACACCTATATCGAGATCAGCTAAAACAAGACGATACTCAAAAGGAATTACTAAATAGCTTAGTAGAACTGATATGACTGCTATAGACGGTCCAACACTAAACAGACGAATATCTCCTCGAGATGGGAGGAGATCCTCTTTCAAAAGTAATTTAGTCCCATCTGCTATAGCTTGAAGAATTCCCATCGGACCAGCATATTCAGGCCCAATACGCTGTTGGATCGCTGCAGATATTTCTCTTTCTAACCAAACAATTACTAGTACCCCTATTGTGATTCCCAATATCAGGGTCAAAATAGGTACAATCCATATCAGTCCATAGACTTCTTTGAAAAATCCCAATGTAGAGAAAGAATTGATAGTTTGTACTTCTGTCGTATCAATTATCATTTCAACGATCAACTTCTCCCATAATGATATCTATACTACCTAATATCGTCATGATATCAGCCAATTTCATTCTTTTAACTAGCTGAGGAAGAATTTGCAAATTGATAAAAGCGGGTGGACGAATTTTCCATCTCCAGGGGAAAACACTATTATCTCCTATCAAATAAATCCCTAATTCCCCTTTTGGGGCTTCCACTCTCACATAAAGTTCTTGTTTCGACAATTCAAAATTGGGTGAAGGTTTTTTACTTATAAATCTATATGCAAAATCATTCCATTCGTAATTCTTTGCTCTATCAAAGCGTCGGACTTCTAAATTCTCATAGGGTCCTCCAGGAATTCCCTCTAGAGCCTGTTGAATCATTTTTATGGATTCCCTCATTTCACCGATTCGTACTAAATAACGAGCTAATGAATCTCCTTCTTTTTGCCATTGGATTTCCCAATCGAATTCATTGTAACACTCATAATTATCAACTTTACGAAGATCCCATTGGATTCCAGAAGCTCGTAACATTGGCCCGGATAAACCCCAATTTACTGCTTCTTCTCCACGAATAATGCCCACTCCTTCCACTCGTTCCAAAAAAATGGGATTCCGTGTAATCAGTTTTTGATATTCAACAACTCCTGTTAAGAAATAATCGCAGAAATCGAAACATTTCTCTATCCATCCATAAGGTAGATCAGCAGCTACCCCCCCGATGCGGAAATAATTATGCATCATTCGCATACCTGTGGCGGTTTCGAATAGATTGTATATCAATTCTCTCTCTCTGAAAATATAGAAGAAAGGAGTCTGTGCACCGATATCGGCCATAAAAGGTCCAAGCCATAACAAATGAGAAGCTATACGGCTCAATTCCAGCATAATAACTCGGATATAGCTAGCTCTTTGAGGTACTTGAACATTTTCCAATTTTTCTGGTGCATTTACCGTTATTGCCTCTGTGAACATAGTAGCTAAATAATCCCACCGTGTTACATAAGGTAGATATTGTATAATTGTTCGGTTTTCCGCTATTTTTTCCATTCCTCTGTGTAAATAGCCCAATATGGGTTCACAATCAATAACATCTTCACCATCGAGAGTAAGGATCAGTCGAAGAACACCATGCATGGATGGGTGGTGAGGACCCATATTGACTATCATGAGATCTTTTCTTGTAACCGGTACAGTCATATCTTTTCTTCCTGAATTCATTATTCCATGAATTCCTCAAAGTGAGGCTCATCAAAATGAAAAATCGAATACTACTAAAAAAAATTCAAACAATGAAATTAACGAGTTTGTGGCTCTCGAATATTCAACTGATCAATTAATTTATTATAACGTACTCGATTTTTCTTTGACAAATAAGCCAGCAACCGTTGACGTTTTCCCAGAATTTTTCGTAGACCCCTTTCCGATAAAAAATCTTTTTTGTGCAATTCTAAATGGGAAGTAAGCCTCTGTATCTTATTGGTGAAACTGAATACTTGAAATTCAACAGAACCCTTATTTTCTTCTTGTGGAATAATAGGAGTGAATGAATTTTTGACCATAAAAAACCAAATTTTTCTATCTTTTTTCTTTCTTTTTCATGGATGATTTTTCCGATCAGGAAAAATCAAAAAATCAGAATTATGCCAGTTATTTGAATCTAGTATACACAAAAACTTGGATTGATTCATATACTACTTTCTTATTCTATCCAAATCAAATGGAGAATTTGATTTGGATAGAAGGAGATAGATCTCTTCAATCACTCTTTTACCTGCATTTGTAATATTTTATCTACAGATTCTCTTATACCAGATATGGTACTATATTGATGAAAAGATTTTTCTTGTTTTTCTTTCAATTGAAATGTAGCATGTGTATTTTTGATAATTCAATCTATGGATCATCTCTTTATCTAAAAAGTTTTTTCAGAATATTTAGAATAACTTTTATAATGAAATTTATTATCGAAAAAATGATATTTAAGATAAAAAAGATTAAATAAAATATCCATTTTAAGATAAAGAGAATAATAGAAATCATCCATTGAATTATCAAAAATACCGGTTTCAATCTAATAATAATATTATTAATTATCTTTATTAAGATAATTAATAATATTATTCCTATACAAATATACACCGATATTCTTAAAATCAATCTCATATCTTGAGATTGGATTGATTTTATCATATTTTTGACGATCCTCAAAATAAAGCGGTCATTTTTCATACGGCCCTCCCATATTATATATTGCTTCAAATTCAGAAGAATCTTCAGAAGATTCTTCTGAAGAATCTTCAGAAGCAGACGCAATGTTTTTTCTAAGAATCTCATAGGGATCAGTAGAAACCATATTCTCATCCATAGAATCCCAAGTACCCGCATCAATAAAAGATTCGATTCGATCGAAACTCTCCATTTGTAAATGAGATCCACAATGTTGACAAATATATTTGTTTTTTTGCGCATATTGTTTGTAAATGGATGTCTCACAATTTTTACAAAAAGTCCATAAATGACCGAATGGCGCAAATACATCCTTTGGATCAACTGGCTCCTCTGGTTCCTCTGGCTCCTCTGGCTCCTCTGGCTTAAGATTTTGTTGGTATTCTGAATTTCTATTATCATAAGCACTCTGAGCAATAGAAAAATCCTTTTTTATATATTTTATTACTAAATTGTGAAGTTTGTCCTTTTCGTGGATTTTAAATCTTAAAACTATAAATGCTTTAATTAAAATAGGATATCCTATCATCAATTCAAAAATTTTGGGATGAACGGGTGGGTTATTTTCTTGATCTAGGTTATATATATAGAAATCGCTGTATGAACATAAAAGAAAAAAACGAATCAAAGAATCATAATTGTCTTTTTGAAAACATGTACGTACTATTACGGAATAATAAAACTTATCTGAAAAGCTGCTATTTCTAACTTGAACTTGTTCCATACGAGTCTCCTTTTTTTATTAGAAAATAAGACAAAGTGAATTCTAATATACGATATAAGATGATTTCTTATCAGAACTCAGACGGGATAAAATCCCATATTATCGGTTGGGTTTAGCTTACCCAATTTCTTAAGTATCGAGATCAAAAAAGGTAAAATCGACTGTCATAGGGATTATTAGAATAAGCACAACCAGGATTAAAAGTGTCTAAGATCCTATTTTCGTTATCTTCCCTTATATTCACTACGTCATCGATAATACCAAAATTGATAGCTTCCCTGGGTGATAAAAAGGACTTACTTTCCATAGTGGAGAGTAGCTCATATTCCGATGAGCTTGACCTTTCTGCACAAATACTAAGAAATCTACGAACAAGTTCGCGTCGGTCTTGTAGTTTTTTATAAAGCACAGAAAAATAATTACCACAACTTGGATCAATTGAAGCAGTATCTAGTGGTAGGCCAGTAGTGTCAAAAGAAATCTTAGAGTTCGGGAATGCAACTCGTTTCCCCTGTGTTCCTCCCGCGAGAATCAAAGCGGGTCCTAATCCCACAGGACCTATCAGAGTTGTATATACTTCAACCGGGCTCACTTGAAGTATTTTAGAAAGAACTAAGGATTCCTGTGCCCCTAAAGAAGGGGCGTCTATAAAAACTCTAATCGGATCTTTACTTTTCGAATCGTAAAGCTCTAGCAGCGACGGCACTGTTTGCCACATTTGACGTCTATAGTTACTCTGGGCCGCTAAAATAACTGTGCGCTCCCGATACAGTCGTTCGTACACTGAAATAAAATTGTGAGGCAAAGGGCGTAGATAGTTATCCCTTTGTTTTTGTGGGAAAAGCCAAACTTGGTCCATACGAGTCTCCTTTTTTTATTAGAAAATAAGACAAAGTGAATTCTAATATACGATATAAGATGATTTCTTATCAGAACTCAGACGGGATAAAATCCCATATTATCGGTTGGGTTTAGCTTACCCAATTTCTTAAGTATCGAGGTCAGAATCAATTTATTCATTTTGAATCCTTTCTATCTTCTACTTATTTTTTGATTTCCTTTTTTCCTGGATTCTTGATTTCATTTCGATTTTTCTTCTTCTATCCCATATAGAATCAATAGAGAACCTATGAATCTATATTATTACATTTCAATCTCTTCCCGATACCTCCCAAGGAAAATCCCTAATTGGATCCAAAATTGACGGGTTATTGTAAGCTTATCCATGCGGTTATGCACTCTTGAAAAAGGAATCAATTTTCTATCCTGGCTTTCGTGCTTTGGTGAGTTGTCCTAGATCCTTTCGATGACCTATGTTGTGTTGAAGGGATATCTATATGATCCGATCGATTGCGTAAGGCCCGCGGTAGAAATGGAACCGCGGAAAGTATAATGAATAGTTCCTTTATTCATGTCTTGTTTAGGCAGTTTATATCATCCATACATAGTGCTTTGATCTAAGATTTCAATTCATGCTTCAACAGTAGCATATGAACTAAGGTTGAAACAAGCGAGATATCCAGCAAAAATAAGAACGAAAGGGATTAATAAGAAGAACTGATCCGGTATCAATGACTCATATGAAAATAAAGAAAGTGTCAAAGAAAGAAAAGGAGAAGACCCATTAAAAGAAAGAATCATTCTTTTTTCCAGACAGATGAGTCTTAATTTATTAGTTTTAGGGATATAAAAATACTCGAAATCTTATTATTTATCATATCAGAGTTCATTTCAAACGGATTTTCTCACTTATCAAAAAAGTTTTTGATTATCTTGAAAATCAATATTATAATCAAGATAATCAAAAATCTGCGATAAAAGACTTTGAATTGGAAATCCATATGAAATCGAGATTTCCAATTCAAAAAAATGAATCGAAATACAAAAAAACCGCTATACATTAATTCCATTAACTCATCTTCGTTAATGGACATTAATGTATAGGTTAGCATAAGCCCGTGAATGAGCTTAGCATATTGGTCAATTTGGTTTTCGAAATGAATATTTCGAAATTTGAACATTTTCAAAATGCATCCTATAAAATAGAGAAAAATCTCTATCACGAATTTATAGAACACATAGAAAAATATGTACAATTCGAAATTGTTCGTGAAAGAATCAAATTCCACGATATAAAATCGTGGATCAAACCAAAATGAGCAAAACATAATAAAAAATATAACAAAATGATTCCATAAACCGAATAGAAATGAACATAATAGACTAAATAGGTCTTTTTTCATACACCTCCTCTATTTGATTTGATACCGTGGAACGCCAATAATTCACTAAGAACACCTTTGAAAAGATTACGCGGTACAATTGAATCCAAAGAGCCCTTTTCCAATAAGTATTCAGCTTCCTGTACACCCTCGGGTACTTCGATCTTCATTACTTCTTCAATCACTCTTTTACCTGCAAATGCAATGGTTGCATCTGGTTCACCAATAATTATATCGCCAAGCATTCCAAAACTGGCTGTGACACCACCTGTTGTAGGCGATGTCAGAAGTGACACTAAAAATAAGTTTTCATGGAATTGAAAATTCAATAAAGTCGAAGATATTTTACCCATCTGCATTAAGCTGAAACTTCCTTCTTGCATACGAGCTCCTCCAGAAGCACAACAAATGATGAGAGGTAAGGATTTTCTCGTAGCATATTGAATTAGACGGGTTATTTTTTCACCCACTACCGATCCCATACTTCCTCCGATAAACTCAAAATCCATAACCGCAAGTGCTACAGGGATACCGTCGAGTTGACCTATTCCTGTTTGAACAGCGTCAGTCAAACCTGTTTTTCTTTGATAAGAATCGACCTTATCCATGTAAGGTATATCTTCTTCAGATTCTGTTGATTCTTCTGATTCTTGCGATTCCTCAGATTCTGTTGATTCTTCTGATTCTTCATATTTTGTTGATTCTTCTGATTCTTGTGATTCTTCAGATTCTGTTGATTCTTCTGATTCTTGTGATTCTTCAGATTCTGTTGATTCTTCTGATTCTTCATATTTTGTTGATTCTTCTGATTCTTGTGATTCTTCAGATTCTGTTGATTCTTCTGATTCTTGTGATTCTTCAGATTCTGTTGATTCTTCTGATTTTATTGATTTTTTTGAATTTTGATTAGCATCTTCATCATAAGCAAGGTTTTTTTCTTTTTCTTCTATTTCTGCTTTTGTTTCTATTTCTGCGAGAAGAAATAGTTGCTCTATTTCGTTTCGAGTATATTTCTTTCCAATCAATTTGTTCAATTCCTCTTCATCTGAATCGAGTTTATCTTCATTCATTTTATCCAGTTCCTCTTGATCTAAATCTAGTTCTTCTTCAAGTAATTCTTTCTCGATATTTTTTCGTTTCTCTTCCATTTGCTCTCCACTTGTAATCATCTTTTTGAATTTATCTTGTTTCATCTTATTTGATTCCTCCGTTATGAAAGATATTTTATTCGTCATATGTCCTTTTTTTGCAAAAAAATATGGAGTGTTAATAAGTATTTGTTTTATATTAGACCATAACTTTTGTATATCCATACGCAGATATTTCTGAAAAATTTGTTGAAATATCAAAAAGAAATGCTTTTCATCCCTTTCTCTCAAAAAGAGATTTTCTTCTTCATAAGAGGGGCAAAATTTGAAAAAAATCAATCAAATGAAGACAAGCTTCACGAAGTGCTTCTGCAGGAGTCAAACTTCCATTCGTGCATATCTCGAGAAATAGTATTTCCTCGGAGTCAATTTTTTTTTTAAGCGGATCATAATACTGTTTATTCGCATGATACGTATAATTGACCTGTAGCACAGGAGTAAATGTGCTATCTATGGGAAAAGTAAAACTGCAATTTTCATCGCTATAATCGCCATATTTGACATTGTCATTGACGACACTTCTTTTTACATTTCCATTGAAACTTCTACTTTCAAATCCATTAATTCCCCTATTATTTCTAATCTTCGAAGCAGTATCTAAGTGTCGAGGGTGATACCCTCTATCTCGTTCTAATATCAATTCAATTGATAAATCTATTGGTCCTGTTATATACGCAATAGGTTGGTCTTCGTTGACTATGTGAACAAAATCCGGTAGGTTTATATTTTTGGCAGTAAAAAGCATTGGACCACTCTCCGAAATCGATATCGATGCTTTGATAACTTGATTGGTGGGGCTTTTCAAGACAATTGTTTTGAGATTTTGTAATATTTCATGTACAGATTCTCTTATACCAGGTATAGTACTATATTGATGAAAAGATTTTTCTTGTTTTTCTTTCAATTGAAATGTAGCATGTGTTATACGTGTTCCTTTTATTTCTGCAAGTAGAACTCTTCGTATGGTAGTACCTAATATATTAGCCTGACCTTCCTTAAGCGACGATAGCATGAAACGACCATAATGTAAACTACGACTTTGGCGGATAAAGGAAACAGATTTCCATTCATGTTTATTGGTCATAGGTTCTATTTCACTTTTTTTAGTATTTCGAAAAATTTAAAAGTTTCATTATTGTATGGCCAACCATTGAGGGTATAATAGTTGATGCTCGAGACCAAGTGACTATTATTTCTCTCTCCTCCCCCTTTTTGATTTTTTCAAATGTTTCCGATAAATGCTTAGCTACAAACCTTTTCTTTACTACTTTTAAATCGTTTCTTTTAAAAAACAAAAAGAATAATATATTTTAGAGAATTCGCGATTGAATTGTTGTCTGTGTTTTTGAGGAAACAGTGAGATTCGATTATATAGATTGTCAAAATATATAAGATCCTTTAGGGTGTTTAATCCGGCTTCTTTAAGAAGCCTGGATACATCCCGTCCAAAAATCTCAGTAATTTCAAAACTATAGAATTCGAAGACACTTTCCATCTTCTTCAAACGCGCAATCTTTTCTACTAGAGTGTATTCAAAGGATGTTTTTATCAGAGATTCTTTTGCGGAACTAGAACCCGCTTTGCTCAAACAATAAAGATGAGAAAAAAGGCCCTCGAATCCACTAAGAAAATCATAGATATCTTCTCCAGAGAATTTGATTAAACGATATAAATCACAATTTATGAGGTCCTCTAGGGTTTTTAGAGAATTTTTCTCAAGAATTTGAGATATTTTCCTTGGAAAGAATTTATCAAGTTTATATACTTCTTTTCTATTTAATTCCACTTCCATGATTTTGATCTTCGCTATCATATCCAAAATCCGCCAAAATTTACGATTAAAATTTCGTTTTTTTTTGTCAGACGAGAAAACATTGAAATAGATAGGTAGATCGTAATTTCGCTTTCTGAAATCCAGGCGGACATAAATCCTAAAGATACTCGGACAAAACAAATCCTGGATTTGGTAAGAAGCGAATACTTCTTCCGTCTCCATAGTTGTCAAGTGAATTATGACATTTATGAGAACGGATTGAAAAGACGGCAAACCTTTACGTTTCTTAATATCTGTCATATGAATATTACCCCTTCCTTGTTAGTCGAAAAAATTAAAAGTTTCATTATTGTTATTGTATGGCCAACCATTGAGGGTATAATAGTGGATGCCCGAGACCAAGTGACTTTTATTTCTCTCTCCTCCCCCTTTTTGATTTTTTCAAATGTTTCCGATAAATGCTTAGCTACAAACCTTTTCTTTACTAGAATTCTTTTTTTGACAATCCTGTTTTTTCCACCTATCACAGCTGATTACTCCTTTTTTTGCATGGGAAAGATCGATTATGATATGTCCTATCAAATTCCTCCTCCAATTCTTTCATAACAGAATATTTTTAAATAACAGGGCCGACAGTAGACAATTCTTTTTTATATCTCTGTTACTTTTATTTATATAGTATAACCCTTTAAAATAGCTGTGTCAAGGGTAAAAAGTAAAAAATTCTTTTTTATATCTTTTTGATTTTTATTTCATAGTATAGTCATCAAAAACGTGTCAATATTAAAAAATCCTTTTTTATATCTTTTATTCACTTGAATAAGCAAACGTGAAAATCCATGATTTCTTGTCTTCATTCCTTTTTCTTCTATTTGATACACAGATTCTATTTGATACATAGATTGAAAGGCTTTTTTGATAGAGTAAGACAGAATGGATTCAAAAAAAAAGATGTCTGACATATATATTCGAGAGATTCATATATTATTCATATATTGATGATATGGAAATATCATCTTGCATATATATTATAGTATAATATAAAAATATTGATGATATGAGAATACTATCTTGCATATATGAAATGAGACGACACTACGACGAAGTTCCGAGAGTTACGAAGTAAGCGTGGGACTTATATTGTTTATTGGTTGAGAACAAAAGTTGAACTCTAAGAGGTAGAATCTGCCGTTGTTCCTCAGTAGCTCAGTGGTAGAGCGGTCGGCTGTTAACTGATTGGTCGTAGGTTCGAATCCTACTTGGGGAGATTGGATTAGTTCTTAATGAAAGAATAAAGAATTTCATTAAATAAAGGCTTTGCCTTAGCAGGAGGTAACCCCTTCCCCATCTTTGTTTCTATTGCAAAAGAGCTTCTTTTATCAAATTCTGTTCTATAATAATGGATATTCTTAATAAGGAAGAAGGCTTTTTGGCTATGCTACTAAGAATTATTACTTAATTCAAGAATAAATGTATAACTTTTTATTTAGGTATTTATTTTGATTTAGGTATTTATTTGATTTTATTGGTATTGCAAACATTTTTTCTCAATATTCGAAACCCTCATAACTTACTTATTTCAGTCTCTTCTTTTCGACTATTATTTCGTGTAGCTTACGCTAGACTAATGAATCCCATTTTTTTTCCAAAATTCGATCTTGAGCGAACTTACTTGATTTCTATTCACTGAATTTTGGATGAGCTAAACTTTTTATTTATATCCCTTTTATCTATCGTAAAGATTTGAAAAAAGAATCGTCACATGGAATTCTATTCTCCTTCATTTCTTCACATATTAATAACTACAATCAATGATAAAGCATCTGGGAATAAACGATTTATTTCTATTACTATTAATAGACCTGCTAAAGAACCAAACCATAGAGTACTTATCACAGGTGCCACAGAGAGATAACTCTGTGGGAGTTAGCCGCCCCCATGAATGGTATAAATACTACGTTTGCTTTTTTGCTTTAACGTCAGTGGCATATTTTTATGCGGGTCTTAGCAAAAAGGGATTGAGTTATTTCGAGAAATATATTAAGCCAACTCCAATCCTTTTACCAATTAATATTCTAGAAGATTTCACAAAACCTTTATCTCTTAGTTTTCGACTTTTTGGAAATATATACTTGCTCTGCTATTAATACTTTCCATTTCAACACATGACTATACCCCAAGTTATAGAACTCTGCGTTCGCTATCCCGATCATGACTTTCCTACCCCCATAGGAAAAGTCAAGGTTTAAGGCTTTGGGCGAGGAGGGACTCGAACCCCCGACACCGTGGTTCGTAGCCACGTGCTCTAATCCTTCTGAGCTACAGGCCCCACCCCGTCTCCACTGGATCTGTTCCCGTGAGCACCCTTCCTCAGCCATTTGATTTCGGGTTAAGGTTAAGAAGAAGGGAAAGCGCCTTTCTTCTAGATCTTATAGAATAGAAAGAAAGACGCGTTCCGAGGTGTAAAGTGGAAGAGATGTTCTAATTGAGGTTTTTAATAAGACGACTTTTGCATTTTGAATTTTGAATTGTTCAATATATTTTCAAATATATATACCCATACCGCCGCTCGGATTCG